AAGTCTTTTTTATTTCAGGCAAATTCAAAATTGTTCGAGTCGTGTAATCGTTAATTATTGACATTGGTAAACGCCCTAAAGCAATTTGATTATAATTCAATTCGTGACGATCATATGTAGAAAGTTCATATTCTTCAGTCATTGATAAACAATTTGTTGGACAATACTCGACGCAATTACCACAAAATATACAGATTCCGAAATCAATACTGTAATTAAGCAATCGTTTTTTTCTAATATCCGTTTCCAATTTCCAATCTACAACAGGTAGATCTATAGGACATACACGAACACATACTTCACAAGCAATGCATTTATCAAATTCAAAGTGGATTCGGCCGCGGAAACGCTCCAATGTAATCAATTTTTCGTAGGGATATTGAATAGTTACAGGTAAACGACTCGCATGGGATAAGGTAATCATGAAACCTTGACCGATGTACCTTGCAGCTCGTACTGTTTGTTGACCATAATTCATGAACTCAGTTACCATAGAAAACATATCGTGAATATCTAGAAAAATTTTTATGCTTGTTTTGTTTCTTTCTCTTGTTCTTGTTTGAGACAAGTCGTGAAGATAGAATATCATATTCTTTTACAGTGAAAGAAGTTGGGAAGAGGTTGTTAATAATAGATTGCCGAGAGATATAGGTAAAAGAAATTTCCACCCAAGATTTAAGAGTTGGTCCATTCTTAACCTTGGTAAAGTCCATCTTGTTGTGATAGCAATAAATAAGAACAAATAAGTTTTAGCTAATGTAATAAAGATACCAATTATTGTTCCAAAGACTCTACTCGCTTTATTTATTTCACAAAAAGAAGGAACGGCTATGTACGGAAGAGAAAGATTCCAACCCCCCAAGTAAAGAACCGTTACAAATAATGAAGAAACTAGTAAATTCAGATACGAAGCAACGTAAAATAAACCAAATTTTATACCTGAATATTCGGTTTGATAACCTGCTACCAATTCTTCTTCTGCTTCTGGTAAATCAAAAGGTAATCTTTCACACTCGGCTAAGGACGAAATTAGAAAAATGATAAACCCTATAGGTTGACGCCATAAATTCCACCCCCAAAAACCATATTTTGACTGCGCTTCAACTATATCAACTGTACTTGAACTGTTAGATAATTATAGTCGACGATAACATTACTGTTCGCGACGCTATTACAGAACCGTACATGAGATTGTCACCTCATACGGCTCCTCAAAGGTCACAAATAAATCTAAGACCTGTTTGCTTTTTTTATCTTGATATGTTTGTAGGATAGAATCCAAATCTATCGCAAGGTCCCCAATTAGACAATGGAATTCTGTCTGCTATATATTATTTTTATATTATTTTTTAACATAAAGTGCTTCTGAATTGATCTTATCTTTTAAAATTTTAAAATTTTTTGTTGAGTAATAACTTAACCTTTAAATAAAAAGTTTTTTTTGTAGAAATCTCAATAAATATTTCAACCTAACATTTTTGATTACGAAAAAAATGATACATTGCATTAGTTCACGAAACATTACAAGAATTCTATCTCTCTAAAAAAGACTTTTTTGTAGTGCAATTTAATTCTTTCGAGTTTCTTTTTTTGTTCCTATTCTCCTTTCTCAGAAAAAGGTACTTTAAACAAAGCAAAGTAAAGGATTACTTCGTTCTTGATAGTTATTTACTTAATCGGTGGATAGGAAAATACTCTGGATCGGAATCGTGGGGAGTACTCCTTCATAATTTCTACCAACATAAAGCCCCAATTAGAATCCCTTTTATGTTATGCAGTATGAACAGAAAAATCTTGTTTAATAACTTACATAATCTCTATTACGAATCCTTTGTGTACCTTGGTGTTCCTAACTATCCACTTTTTTTGGTCAAAAGGACCCCGCTCATTAGGGTAATACATAAATGTGTCTGTTAATAGCTAGTAAAATCCCTAGATAGTTGCTCCTTTTGAACCCGCTTCAAGTCATGATGACTAATCACTTAATCTTGGGGTAAATAGTATATAATGCTTATGTTTACTTTCACTTAACTCTTGTACATAGAAAACGAGACTTAATCTTTTTACTGCAAAGTAAGAAGCTGTTTTTTTCACTCATATAACTATCTGGTTTAGTTCATCAACCCCGAATGATGAATAAAAAATAAAAATGTATATTCAACTCATGAAATTTCCTTCCTAGAAAGAAAAGAATAGAGGAAATTTTATGTCTTAACGAATCACACGTAGAGATATTGATAACACACATAGAGTTAATGGTATTTCATAACTAATTGATTGAGCCGCAGCCCGTAAACCACCTAAAAAGGAATATTTATTATTTGATCCATAACCTGACATAAGAAGGCCCACTGGAGCAATACTTGAAACGGCAATCCATAAAAAAACACCAATACTGAAATCCGCTAGAACAAGGCGATATCCAAAAGGAATTACTAAATAACTTAGTAGAATTGATGTGACTGCTATGGATGGTCCGATACTGAATAAACGCGTATCTCCTCTTGATGGAAGAAGATTCTCTTTGAAAAGTAATTTTGTACCATCTGCTAAAGCTTGAAGAATTCCCAAGGGACCGGCGTATTCAGGGCCAATACGTTGTTGTATCCCCGCAGATATTTCTCTTTCTAACCAAACAATTACTAGTACACCGATTGTGATTCCTAATACAGGAGTAAAAATAGGGACAAGCATCCATATGATCTCATATACCTCTTTTAAGGATTCCAATCTAAAAAAAGAATTGATAGCTTGTACTTCTGTTGTATCTATTATCATTTTAACGATCAACTTCTCCCATAATGATATCTATGCTACCGAGTATTGTCATAATATCAGCCAATTTCATTCTTTTAACTAATTGAGGAAGGATTTGCAAATTGATAAAACCGGGTGGTCGGATTTTCCATCTCCAAGGAAAAACACCCTTATCTCCTATCAGAAAAATCCCTAATTCTCCTTTTGGGGCTTCGACTCTCACATAAAGTTCTTGCTTTGACAATTCAAAAGTGGGAGAAGGTTTTTTACTGATAAATCGATAGTCAAAATCATTCCATTCGGGATCCCATACTTTATCAAAGCGCCGGATTTCTAAATTCTCATAGGGCCCCCCCGGAATTCCTTCTAAAGCCTGTTGAATAATTTTTATTGATTCTGTCATTTCACTGATTCGTACTAAATAACGAGCTAATGAATCTCCTTCCTTTTGCCATTGAACTCCCCAATCAAATTCATCGTAAGACTCATAATGATCAACCTTTCGAAGATCCCATTGTATTCCGGAAGCTCGTAGCATTGGTCCCGATAAACCCCAATTTATAGCCTCCTCTCCGCCAATAATGCCTACTCCTTCAACTCGCTCTAAAAAAATAGGATTCCGTGTAATAAGCCTTTGATATTCAGTAACTCTTGTTAAAAAATAATCACAAAAATCCAAACATTTATCTACCCAGCCATGAGGTAAATCAGCAGCGACTCCCCCAATACGAAAAAAATTATGCATCATTCGCATACCGGTAGAAGCTTCGAATAGGTCATATATCAATTCTCTTTCTCGAAAAATATAGAAGAATGGGGTTTGTGCGCCAATATCTGCCATAAAAGGGCCTAGCCATAACAAATGCGAAGCTATACGACTTAACTCTAACATAATGACTCTGATATAGCTGGCCCTTTTAGGCACTTGAATATTGCCTAACTGCTCTGGTGCATTTACAGTTATTGCTTCAGTGAACATAGTAGCTAAATAATCCCAACGTGTTACATAAGGTAAATATTGTATAATTGTTCGGTTTTCCGCAATTTTTTCCATCCCTCTATGTAAATAACCCAATATCGGTTCACAGTCAATAACATCTTCACCATCTAGAGTAACAATGAGTCGAAGAACACCGTGCATTGATGGGTGCTGAGGACCCATATTGACTATCATAAGGTCATTTCGTGTAGCTGGTGCAGTCATAGGGTTTTTACCGATTCATTCTTCCATGAATTGCTGAAAGCGAAAAGAGGTTCATCAAAATTTAAGCGAAAATTCAAAATGACTCTTGAAATTAATGATTTTTTGTTTCTCGAATCTCCAACTGGCGGATTAATTCTTTATAACGTACTCTATTTTTTTTTGACAAATAGGCGAGCAGCCGTTGACGTTTTCCTAGAATTTTACGCAGACCTCTCTGAGATAAATAGTCTTTTTTGTGCAATTCCAAATGTGAAGTAAGTCTCCGTATCCGATTGGTGAAACTCACTACTTGAAATTCAACAGACCCCTTGTTGTCTTCGTTTTCCTCTTTCAAAATAATTGCACTGAATGGATTTTTTATCATTAAAAAAGCTCCTTCTACCCTTTAATTTACATAGAAATATATTTTATTTTATCGATCAGTAATAATAATATTAGTCATTTTAATGTAGTAATTAGTATACACAAGAATTTGAGTTGGACAGGGATAAAAAAGTAGATGGTACGTTTTTACACTTACAACGTCAAAAAATTTAGACCTAAATTCGGAATATTCCCTAGATTCGTTTATTTTATAGATTTTATCCAAACAAATTGATACGTCATTGACTTAGTATTAAATAAAATGATCTAATATTAGACTGGGACATAAGACAGGGCATATGTGCATCTGTTTGTTTTTCTATATGGTACAGAATATAGGAAAAATTTACCATCAACCCATTTTTAATTGTGGATATATTCTTAACAAACTAAAACAGCTTCCATTATTGGTATTAAACCAATATCTATTCATACAAGCTAAGTCTTCTAATCGATAATTAGGCCAAAGAAATAACTTTAATTTAATTAATTCGTTTTTATCTCTATCAAGATCAAGATGCTTTTTTTGATCCAAAAAAGGATTACTGTTTTTTATGTTCTTTTTGTTACAAAATACTCGATTTTTATCCACACTATTTAGATTCTTTGAGTTGAAAGAAATTAGAATTCTCAATTCTCTACGACGTCTAGATGATAAAATCTTTTCAGGAACGATAAAATCATAATGTTTTTTGTCTCTCTTTCGAATTATTATTTGATATCTTGGGATAGATTCATCCAATTTATTTTTATTGATATATCTTTGTTCTCGATATCTTTGAGGAGTTTGGTACTTACTCTTATGAACCAACGATATACCTATGGTTTGATATATAATAAAGTATCCGTCGTTTTTTACAGACAAACGAATGGGATCGATAAAAAGTATCCCCTTTTTATTCAATTCTATAGGCGTCAATTTTTTTCGAATCACCATTATATCCAGATTTAATTCTTTTCTTTGAATAGACGATAGAGTAGTATCTCTTGGATTTCTCAGTCCAAGCAAGTAACAATATATCTTGATATTATTGATCATTCTTTCAGTTAAATTCGGAATTAAACCATCGTCTATTATCCATTGAAAAAGCAAATAGTGTTTCCGTAAGAAAACCATTTCTGGTCTCATCTTATTTCGGATCTTATATTGGTTTTTCATTTTATCTTGGTTTTGTGAATATGATCCAAAGCCTCTTCGGCCCGCGGGTTCTTTTTTATTTCGATTCATTAATTCAGAATATCTTTTTTCATTTGATGGTCTAAAAAAATGGAATTTTTTCTTTTCATTGATGTTTTTCTTTTTATTTAAAAGAAGTAATTTGCTTGGTATAATCCAAGGTTTTATTTTGTATACATTAAAAAGTGGCACAAATTCTGGGAAGAACGGAAGTTTCAGATTTGTCGATATTGGGTTTATGATCTCTTCATTCATTTCCATCCAATCAAAAAAGAGTTTCTTGTTATTGATTGGATTTATTTCTAAATCTTGATGAATCATCAGATAAAAAATATTGTTTTTATACATTTTCTCAACTTTTTGGTAATTCTTACTTCCAAGCTTAGTATTTATATTACTGTTATAATCCATTTTGGTCCAGGCCCCAATATCCATTTTTTGTCTTAGAAAAAAATTGAGAATTGTCCAATCAAAATATTTTCTATCTTTATTTTTTTGAATATACAAAATATCGCCCTTTTCTAGATAATGATTGTTTTCTAGATAATGATTGATAGGAATTTCCTCCAGGCTTTCAACTAAATTTTGTTTATAATTGTTGGAATTTAAAGTAATTTTTTGGTTATTATTTAATTCTGATGGTGATCCATAAATAATATATGAGGACTTCTTAATTTCAGAATTAATAGATTTATATGATAAAAGATTATATATATAGTATTTTGTAAAATTTGTAAAATTATCTTTTTGGTTTGGTAATGGATATACTTTAAAATCCTTTTTTTTTTGTGATAAAGTAATCGGTCTTTTTCATACGAATTCCGTTTTGTTAAATCTTTATTTTGGGTCATACCACCTTCATTTATTGTAGTTCGCCATTTTTGTGGTATTAATCCAGACCATCTAATCTGAGATAAATTGTATTGATAATGACCTCTTAGCCAGTTTTTCCATTGACTCGTTTCAGAACTTGAAAGTTTTGTATGTCTTAATTCGGAATGAAATATTCCTTGTGTTACAAAATGATTTTTTATTGCAGTTTTAAGAAAACCGGGAGTTCCATGATACTCAAAAATAGATCTTAACTTATATAAATTAATAACTCGGGTTTGTGATAATTTATAAAATACATATGCTTGTGATAAAGAAGATAAGTCAAAAAAAAGATGTGAATTCTTCTTACTATTCTTAATATTGTAAAGTTCCCTTTTTAGAGTCGAAATAAAGTTAATTTCTTTTTTGTTTTTTTTATTTCTTGGTTTTTTTATTATTGTAAATTTTTTTTATGTATCTATCAAAACAAAATTTTCTTGATTCAAGAACTAGTTGTGTAGGAATTCTGGCAATATGAATGATACATAGAAAGATATCGATGTTTATTCTTTTAATGAAAATTTTTATAAACAAATCAAATTTATAGATTAATCGAGTGCTTCTTCTTTTTATTTTTAATATTTTCCAAAAATTTTTTGGTGATTTTTCTTTTCCATTAAAATTATCATTTGTTTTGTTAGTACTACTTCTTTTTTTGGCATTGCTTTTTTTTTCTTTTGCAAGACTCTTTGTTTTCTTTCTGATTGTGCGTGTTCTATCAGTCAGATTTTTAATTTTTTTTTCTCTCAGTGAATAAGTTGTATTATCTGTAGATTTTATTTTTCTAAACGAGTCGTGAATTATCTGATTCCTAATTATAGGATCTTTTTTTTGGTTAGTTTCGCCGGATTCATCCACCTTTCTTAATATAAATAATCGAGTTGGATGTACTTTTAAGAGTTCTTTTTTTATTTTTTTATAAACAGAAATAAAACGTTTTTGATAACCATCCCTTTTGGTTCTTTTGAATCTTGTAGAAATTTTTTTGTTCTTTCTTTTAAAACGTTTAGAACTCGAAAATTCTTATTTTTCGTTTTTCGAATTTTTTTTTTAGTTCTTTAAAAATAGGCTTAAAAAAGGAAGGTTTGGGGGGGACAGAACCAAAGGGAAGGGTAGTTTGTGTTCC